GAAATGTGTTCGCTCAAGAAAGACTCCAGAAGATATTGATCGTAAATAAGAAGACTTTTTACGAAGAAACAGGAATAGATATTCGCATTCATATACATAAGAATTATGTAGGAACCAAAAGAATCTTTTCTTTCTTTTTGAAAATATGTAAATGGATTTCTTTGAAGTAAAGAGACTATTCAAATTATGATATTCGTGGAAAAACAATCGCAATAAATGCAAAGAAGGAACATCTTTGATCCAACATTGAAGGATTTGAACCAAGATCTCCAGATGGATGGGATGGGGTATTAGTAGATCTGACACATAATTTAAATGCGATAATTTATCCTCTAAGAAGGGAAATATTGAATGAATAGATCGTAAATTCTGATATTTTGGTATTCTTTTTTCTTCAAGGGAAGATACTAATTGCGACGAGAATGGAATTTCCAGAATGACTCCAAAACCTTCTGATACCATTTGAGAAGAAAAATGAGAAGAAAAAGAATTCTTGTGCCCCCAAAATCCATTTTGGTTAGAATAATTCACCGAAGAAATCAAAGATTTCTGTTGATACATTCGAATAATTAAACGTTTCACAAGTACTAAACTAGATTTATTGTCATAACCTAGAAATTCCACAGGTTCGTAAAAAATCAAACTATTTAAGCTATGATAATGAGCAAGTGAGTAAATATACTCCTGAAGGAGTAGCGGATATAGGAAGTTTTGTTGTCGAAATCTATCTTTTTTCAATCTAAATATCCTTGTAATTTGTAATTCTGCTATTGAATTACATTTCTAATGTAACCAAAAAAAAGAGGCACTTCTTGTGTTATGAAATGATACATAGTGCAATATGGTCAGAACGGCGTATGCGCTCAGAAAGAATTCTAATTATATAGTCTATTATTAATATATATAGACTATGCACTGTCTATACTTATATATATAGATATAGATATAGAATATAGATATAGACTTTTATACTGTACTTTGATGTAAAAAACATAATGAGAATTTAAGAAGTAAAAGATTATATAAAAGTCAGAACAAATAAAGAATATATACCCCGGAGACAGAGAGCCCAATCTACAGATCTTTTTCCTTTCTATCTAATTTGGTTTTCTTTTCCTTGTTAATATAACTAGAATAACAATAATAAAAAGGGGTAAAAATCTTTTATTTTCGCAACCCAATCACTCTTTTGACTTTGGAAAAGATTCTTTTTTTATCACTATACTATTTCTTCTACACATCCGTCTCCAATCCACAATAAAGAATAATTAGGATTCATAAAAAAACGAATCAATGGTCCACTCACAATTGAAAAGAGAACCTTTTCCCACATCAGGCACTAATCTATTTTTAACGTATAATTAGTAATTCGATCGGGTAATCATTCAAATTAAGAAAGGAAGCTCGTTTCTTTTTTGTCTTACTCGAATTGGAGCCATAAGGCTCTATCCATTTATTCACTAGACCCAAAATACTTTACTGAACTTAAAAATTGTTATAAAAAGAAAAATTCTCGTTCTCTTTCTATTATGAGTACTAGAAATCTTATTTTTCTATGATTTTCTTATTCTTTTTCTATTCTGTTTACGACATGCTTTTTTTTCCATTCATTACCTTTCAGGATCAGTCGCGGTCTTATAAACTTTACCAATAGTCTAGACGAATTCCTTCATCCAAATGTGTAAAAGATCATAGTCGCAATTAAAAGCCGAGTACTCTACCATTGAGTTAGCAACCCGGATCAATATGAGGTGTAGATATGATCGAAATAAAAAAAATCCAGCAAACTCATCCATTTTACTAATTTTACTAAAGTGAAGGAAAGATCCAATAGGGGAATGGGGATAAAAAGATCTATTTATATACGATCAAATTATATTTGTTTGAGACGTCATTGTCAATATGAATGGACTCTTTAGAAAACAAATTTCAATAAATTATATAGAAATTTGTGTTGGATTAGCACAACATAAAGAATAAATAATAACTTTGAGCGGAAAAAAATAAGGAATTAAGGAAAAGGTAAAGATAGAAAAAATAGCGGCTTTCTTTAATCAAAAAAAGAAAAGTACAATACAAATACAAGAAGAACCCCCCCTTGTTGGGGGGTTCGACAAAAAGAAGCAAGAAAAAAATACGAATAAGAAAAAGAAGAATAAAATAAGTATGAATAGAACAAAAAAAGAAGAAACTTTGAATTTTGAATAAAGAATTACACAAAGTTAGTTACCCTATCCTTTTTTTATTCACGATTCTTGTTTTTACTTTCTTTTTTATCAAAAGAAACTCGAAATTCTTTAAAGAATTCTGCCTTCCTTAAAATATCATAAACAGTTCCTGTGGGTTGAGCACCTTTTTCAAGGAAATCTAAAATAGCAGGAACATTTGAATAAGTTTGATTCTTTATCGGATCATAAAAACCCACTTTTCGAAGATCTCTTCCTTCTCTTCGGGATCGAACATCAATTGCAACGATTCGATAGATGGCTCATTGGGATAGATGTAAATAAAAAATGCCCCCCCCCAGAAACGTATAAGAGGTTTTCTCCTCATACGGCTCAAGAAAAAATGATTCTAATTTCTAGAATCTCTATTCCTATCTATCTATATAGATAGAAATAAAAATGGGTCCATAAAGAATTAGACTGTAAATTGAGCCCTTTTTCCTTCTTTACAGAAAAAAAAAAAAGAAAATTCATTCGTACTCCTAACTCAAGTTGGGTAGTTTTGAAAGAGTTTGAAAGGAAATCCTTAGAATTTCTTGAGCTGTCTCTAACCTCTTTTTTTGTCTCCTTTCGGATCTATTTTTTTATTAATCATTATGATCCAATTGTTGAGACTAGTGAAAATAGTGTTTCCTTGTTCCGGAATTTGTTGTCTTTGCTTTGCGCTTTGTGAAATCATTAGGTTTAGACATTACTTCGGTGATCCTTACTCCTTTTCAAAAAGGCAGCAACATACCTTTTGTTTTTTCTATGGAAAAGGGAAAAAGAATACGAACGATTTATTCCTTTGTGATACACTCTTGATCGAAACAGTTTGAAAATTTCAACAAATTTTATTTCTTTTTTTCATTTCAAAAACTTGTTCAAATTTGAACCTCTCCGTTTATCTATATTTCTATATTGATGATCTATTTACAAAGTTGGTCTAACTTATTGATTGTCACTAACCCTAGATTATTCCCCCGATAAATGAATCAATCATTTTTGCTCGAGCTCCATCATATGCTATACCTTTCTATACCATTAGTATCTTTCTTTAGCAACCCAAGACAAATTCAATTAGGTTCCTAGCAGAACAAACTATGTCGAGACAAGAGCATCTTCATTCGTATAGAAAATGGTGGATGTCAGAATCCACATCCAATCATGTCCTTCAAGTCGCACGTTGCTTTCTACCACATCGTTTCAAACGAAGTTTTACCATAACATCCCTATAATCTTGATTATATTTAAAATTGGAACCGTATGCAATTGATTCAATATGGAATAATGAATAGTCATTGGTTGAACCGATACATAAGAATCTACACTTAAAGATAAGTGTTTATCCGGAGATTTCACTTCAAATTACCCCATATTTTCTCATATGAATAATATCACATGAAAAAAACAAATAAGTTTTAAACAAACTTATTTACATCTTCAACAGATCTTTCGAGATTGTCCATCATAAAAGATCCTTCTTTTTCTTTTCAAAAAAGAAAAGAAATTAGAAACCTCAAAAAAAGCCTTTGACTTTCATTTCATTCAAATGAAAAAGAAATCCCCCCATGAATGGATAAAAGTTTTTAGCCACTTTAACTAAATTGAACTAAATACTAACGAATAACTATACTAAACTAAAGATTTCATTTCAATATTCATAAATATTCAATTATAGAATAATAAGAGAATCTTATTAATAAATTTATACAATATATATTCTTATGTAAGAATTATGTATTTATGTATGAAATTGATGTATTAATATATTCTAATATGAATATTAATTATGAAGTATGAATATTTTCTCATTTTTTATTTATGAAATATGATTTCATGATTATAAAATTATTATTTACTTATTATTTACCATCTCCAATTGAATCTTATTTTCATTTCATTTAAATCAGAGAGATAGTTTGAGAATAAAATTTCTTTGTTTTCATTATTATGGAGTAGAAAGAGTCTCGTGTAAGGTAAGATCAAAGAGAAAATCAGAATCCGAGGATTCTGATCTTTTGGCATCCATCTCCATCTCCATCTCCATCATAGAAAACAAAGAATCGTTAACGAAAATAATCACGAATATTTAAGAATAAAATACTTTAGTAAAAAAGTAAAAAAAAAAAAAGATATGATTCTAAGAATAAATCTTAGAATTCAGTGTATCCAACATGAAACATGAAATTGAAAATTGAATTCAATTTTCAATTTCAATTAGAGAAGAATCCTTCGTTTCTGATGCAAACGATCTGGGACGAAAGGATTCGAACCTCCGAGTAACGGGACCAAAACCCGTTGCCTTACCGCTTGGCCACGCCCCATTTTGATTTGGTCTAAGAAAAACTAAGCTAAATATTGGTTATTCGTCAATAACCAACCAAAAGAAATATAGGACATGTTGTCGCTGGGATTCAACACAATAGATATAGAATCAAAAAGATTAATTGATCATTACTTAGAATTCAATTAAGATATTGTATGAAAATAGAATTACTTGTATTCTTATATTATTGGATAATGTAAGGAAGGATTCTTGATTGGGGAGAAGTCAAAGAAAAATCAGAATTTCCTTCTTTTATCTGCTTTTTTATTTTAAAAAATCCCTCAGAAAAACAACTCAATCCAATCTGAGAATTTCTTATCATTTCAATTTCATTTTAATCTTTAAGAACAAGAAAAGAATATTTGTTATGTTTAATATCTTTAGTTTAATCTGTATCTGTCTTAATTCTACCCTTTATTCGAGTAGTTTTTTATTCGCCAAATTGCCCGAGGCTTATGCCTTTTTCAATCCAATCGTAGACGTTATGCCGATTATCCCTTTACTCTTTTTTCTCTTAGCCTTTGTTTGGCAAGCTGCTGTAAGTTTTCGATAAAAATGAAATCTCGATTCAATTCAGAATTTCTTCGATAAAAAAAAGATGAGATTTTGATTCTTAAAATCAATAAGATCAGAAATAAGATTCAGATAAGTCTGGAAATTAGGAACCCTCGATTCAAAAAGCGAGATTCTTATATTTTCGATTGTATATTATATTGAAATTGAATAAATTGAATTAAGGGAAGGGGGCGATGATCTTTAATCAGCTAATCAACTTATTTCTTCTTTTGTTCTGACCTTTCCTTTATAAGATTCCATACAATATCTAATTATAGATATGGATATGGCAAGAAATCTTTGGTAATGAAAAAATACGAATCTTATTACATTAGAATATTAAATTAGAAAGAAATTCGTAAAAAGAAATTGAAAAAAAAAACTTCCTTCTTTTTTCATCTTTAGAGCGTCATATCAAAATAGTGTATAATGTGTGTCGTAAAATAGGTGATCTATTTCCTTAAAAAAAAAAGATCTTATCTTGGAGATTTGTAATGCTTACTCTTAAACTATTCGTTTACACAGTAGTAATATTCTTTGTTTCTCTCTTCATCTTCGGATTCTTATCTAATGATCCGGGGCGTAATCCTGGGCGTGAAGAATAAAAAAAGAGATGAGATTCGTTTTTACTTTTTTTTTCATAGGTATTTCATAGGTAAATGTAGAAATGAATGGAATAGATGCTAGATAAAGATAAAAGATTCATAAAAGAAAATAATCGAAATTTCTTCTGATTCTAAAATCTCAAGTTATCAGGGGGGTCGGAGAGAGAGGGATTCGAACCCTCGGTACGAATAATTCGTACAACGGATTAGCAATCCGACGCTTTAGTCCACTCAGCCATCTCTCCCCATTCCAAATTAGAAATTTATCATGTGATTTCACACGTGAAGTGAAGATGGAGAACAATTCTTATTTTCTTCGAAACAGATTTCTCCAATAGAAAGAATACCTTACTTCTTTTATTTTGTACAAAAGGTTCATTTCCCCGGCCTGGTTAAGTATAAGTACTGGCCGGGCCAGTACTTCTTTATTTAGATAAGATTCTAATAGATAGATTATCTTAGAAATTCTTTAAGAAATTCTCTATATCTATCTATATCTAGATTAATCTATATATTCTATAATTCTAGCTTAATATGAATATGATATATTCTATATTGAAATAGATTGAAAATGTTAGAGATTCTATATCTATTCTTAGTATCTTCTAAGTAATTCTAGTGTAAATTAGAGTATAAATTTAGAATATTTAGTCTTTATAGTAAAAGTGTTCTGTTCTAGTAATATCTAGTATTAGAGTCTAATAGTAATGTAATATAGTACTAATACTTTTCGTCTTTATTTTATTATTCTTAAGTATAAGATTCAGAAATTCATTAATGAAAAACGAATTTCATTATAAATGAAATAAATGAAAGTTGAAGTTCAGTATTATATTCATCTTAATAATTCTAATTCACTTAAGAAATCTTAATAAGAAGGAAGTATTAAGAAAGAAAAGAAATAGATCTTAGAAATATTCTAAGAGAAAGAATCTCAAATAGAAAACACATATTTCTAAGATTTTAAACCTTTTACTTGTTCAAAGCAAGGGACAAGCATGAAAGTTTGAGGCCCAATTTACCCGAATTCAGAAAATCTGGCGGTTCAAGTGAAGGGAGGTTTCAAAAAAAGAATACTTAAAACTTTAGTACACTATTTAAATTTGACTAAACTTTTTGCTATTCACCTATTCTTTTTTTTTCAATCCCGCGCCGCAGCAGAACAAAATACGTGTTAATGCTGGAATTTTCATGATTCTGATGCTATCTTGACTACGTCTGATTACTTTGTTGGACAAATAGTCCATTCATATCCAATAATGAATATGTAGCGGGTATAGTTTAGTGGTAAAAGTGTGATTCGTTCTATTAACAACTTAAATAGTTAAGGGGTCTTTCCGTTTTTTTCATATTCCGATCAAAAACTTTATTTCTTAAAAAGATTTAACCCTTTCCCCCTCAATAGGACATTCGAGGAAAGAATATACATTCTCACGATTTCTATCCAAAAGACAATCAGAATCTTAATAAAAAATTTGGATTATGGAGTCGAGAAGCATAATTTTTTTGATTGGTTCAATTTTTCCAATTTCATGAGTATGAATAAAGGATCTATGGATGATAGTACAAAACTTTCAATCGTAACTAAATCTTCAATTTTTGCGCTGAAAAAGGGGGATATTGAAGCCAAATAGCTAGAAAATGATGGTTTTGGTTTACTAGAACCCTCGGATTCTTTTTTCAGCTCGGTAGAAACAAAATTATTTTCCTTAGGATCCCACGAGTAGAAAAGAAATAGGGAACGAAGTAACTAGACTAGAGACTAGAAAGATTTGATAGAATCCCTCTCTTCTAGAGGGATCATCTA